ACCAAATAAAGACTCGTTATAAAAAAATGACATTATATTATCTAAAATATCATTAAATACATCTATATTATTTTATAATTGTTTCATTCGCGAGGAGCTGGATGAGAAGAAACTCTCATGTCCGGTTCTGTAGTAGAGATGGAATTAATTGAGAAACAACCATCAACTATAACCCCAAAAGAACCAGATTCCGTAAACAACATAGAGGAAGAATGAAAGGAATATCTTATAGAGGTAATCGTATTTGCTTCGGTAGATATGCTCTTCAGGCACTTGAACCCGCGTGGATCACATCTAGACAAATAGAAGCAGGGCGGCGAGCAATGACACGAAACGTGCGCCGCGGTGGAAAAATATGGGTACGTATATTTCCAGACAAACCAGTTACAGTAAGACCCGCAGAAACGCGTATGGGTTCAGGGAAAGGATCTCCCGAATATTGGGTAGCTATCGTTAAACCGGGTAGAATACTTTATGAAATGGGCGGAGTAGCAGAAAATGTAGCCAGAAGGGCTATTTCAATAGCGGGATCCAAAATGCCTATACGAACTCAATTAATTATTTCAGGATAGGAATGTAGAACCAAAGGAAAGAAGTCTTTGGAATGAAAAAAAAAAATTGTAGGTTTCTTTTTTTTTTTTTTATTTATTTTGGACAAACAATATTTCTTTTTTTTTTAATTCGCCCCTTTGCATCAAAAGAGCAAATAAAAAAAATGATATGATTCAACCTCAAACCCATTTAAATGTAGCGGACAACAGCGGGGCCCGAGAATTGATGTGTATTCGAATCATAGGAGCTAGTAATCGACGATATGCTCATATTGGTGACGTTATTGTTGCTGTAATCAAGGAAGCAATACCAAATACACCTTTAGAAAAATCTGAAGTGATCAGAGCTGTAATTGTACGTACTTGTAAAGAACTCAAACGTGACAATGGTATGATACTACGATATGATGACAATGCTGCGGTTGTTATTGATCAAGAAGGAAATCCCAAAGGAACTAGAATTTTTGGTGCGATCGCACGGGAATTGAGACAGTTAAATTTCACTAAAATAGTTTCATTAGCACCTGAAGTACTATAAGTATAATAAAGATGAGACTCCAATATAATTATAGCATTTGAATAAAATATGAATAAAATAGATAAAATGAATTAGTAGATTTTTCTCACGCATATATCTTTAACAATTCATATCATAAAAAAAATATATAAAGAAAAAAACATGTTGATCATATCAAAATTCGGGGGCAACAATAATTTTAGTTTATCATGGGTAAAGACACTATTGCTGATATAATAACTTCTATACGAAACGCTGACATGAATAGAAAAGGAACGGTTCGAATACCATCTACTAACATCACCGAAAACCTTCTTAAAATACTGTTAAGAGAAGGTTTTATTGAAAACGTGAGGAAACATCAGGAAAGCAACAAATATTTTTTGGTTTTAACCCTACGACATAGAAGGAATAGGAAAGGGCCATATAAAACTGTTTTAAATTTAAAACGGATCAGTCGACCCGGTCTACGAATCTATTCGAACTATCAACGAATTCCTAGAATTTTAGGCGGGATGGGAATTGTAATTCTTTCCACTTCTCGGGGTATAATAACGGACAGAGAGGCCCGACTAGAAGGAATTGGCGGAGAAATTTTATGTTATATATGGTAAGCTTTCTTATATCCAACTTAGATATGGAACTTTCCTATTAATTTGTGAAAAAAAAACGGGTTTCTAATATAACTCTCCTACTACATTAGTTAATACTTCAAAGAGGTTTTGTTTTACCTGGAATAAAAGGAAAAAAATGGATTCATGAAAATTTAATTACTGAATCACTTTCGAATGGTATACTTAAGATTCGATTAGATAATGAAGATCGGATTCTAGGTTATGGTTCAGGAAGGATTCGGCGTAGTTTTATACGTATACTACTGGAAGATAGAGTAAAAATTTAAATAAGTCGTTATGATTCAACCAAAGGGCATATAATTTATAGACTCTGAAACAAGGATTCAAACGATTAGTTGATTTATTTTTTCAACTTCAATATTGCTTTCGAAGAGATACAATTCGAAAGTTCAAAATTTCAAGAAACTTATTTTCTTCCAATAAGTAAATTCGAAATTAAGTTAAGGAATGACAAATATGAAAATAAGAGCCTCTGTTCGTAAAATTTGTGAAAAATGTCGACTGATCCGTAGACGGGGACGAATTATAGTAATTTGTACCAACCCGAGACATAAACAAAGACAAGGATAATCTTTCTAAAATAAAAGAGACTTTCTAAGGGACTGGATATACAAATAAAAAAAAAAAAGAAAGGATCCGTTTTGACATGAAATGGATATATCCATATATCTCTGACTTATATTTATGAGATGATAAAATATGGCAAAACCTGTACCAAGAATTGGTTCACGTAGGAATGGGCGTATTGGTTTACGTAAGAGTGCGCGTAGAATACCAAAAGGAGTTATTCATGTTCA